AAGATATTGAATGGAATGAACTCTTTTTTTTTCCATTGTAATTTTTAAAATTAACGTTTAAATATCCTTCAAAAACAAGTAAATAGATCCGAAACATATAAAATGCGGTTAATCCTGCTGTGGAACAAGCTATTATTGCGAAAATTGGTGAATACAACCAACTATCATTAAGAATTTCATCTTTGGACCAAAAACAGGCAAAGGGTGGAATACCACAAAGAGAAAGTGTACCCACTAAAAAAGCAGTTTTTGTAATTGGCACATGTTTTGTTAAACCGCCCATAAGAACCATATTTTGACTTTTATCTGGAGAATATCCAACAATAGCTTCCATTGAATGAATAATGGATCCGGATCCTAAAAACAACAATGCTTTTGAATAAGCATGAGTAATCAAATGAAATAAAGCGGCTCGATAAGAGCCCATACCTAGAGCTAACATCATATAACCCAATTGAGACATTGTAGAATAGGCCAAACTTCTCTTAATATCCTTTTGAGCAAGAGCTAAAGTAGCTCCTAATACTACTGTTATTATCCCTATCAAAGCTATTCCATTCATTATCGAAGGTATAACTATGAAAAGAGGAAGAAGCCGGGCTACAAGAAAAATTCCCGCCGCTACCATAGTAGCAGCATGTATAAGAGCGGAAATAGGGGTAGGACCTTCCATAGCATCCGGTAACCATACATGAAGGGGGAATTGGGCAGATTTAGCAACTGAACCGCCAAATAACAGGAAGGCACACAAAGTAACAAATAAAAGATTAACCTCATTATTATCAATCAAGTTATTGAATATTTCAAACAAATTCCGAAATTCCAAACTACCCGTTATCCAATAAAGACCTAAAATTCCCAATAATAAACAAAAATCCCCTACACGATTAGTTACAAACGCTTTTTGACAAGCATTTGCCGCAATAGGGCGTGTGAACCAAAAACCTATTAATAGATAAGAACACATTCCAACCAATTCCCAAAAAATATAAATTTGTATCAAATTAGAACTAGTAACCAATCCCAACATTGAAGTATTAAAAAAACTCATATAAGCAAAAAATCTCAAATATCCTTCATCATGAGACATATAATTGTCACTATAAATAAGAACCAGAATTCCAACAGTAGTGATTAATATTGACATAATAGAGGTAAGTGAATCGATCAAGTAGCCAAACTCTAAAGAAAGATCATTATTTATAGTCCAAGACCATACATATTGATAGATAGAACTTTTATTGATTTGATGAATAGATAGATCCACCGAAAAAATCATAACTATACTTAACAATAAAACACTAGGAAAAGCCCACATACGGCGAATATTTTTTGTTGCCGTGGGAAAAAGGAGAAGTCCCACTCCTATTAACATAGGAACTGGAAGTGGAATGAAAGGTATGATCCATGAATATTGATGTGTATATTCCATACAAAAAAAATAATAATAAAAAAAAAAGAAAAAAAAAATTTATTCTTAATTCTTAATGAGTTTTGTTTCTTATTCGCCAATTTTATCTCTTTTGAAAGGGTTCAGTTAATAAAAAAATTAAGATTAAGATAGAAATAAAATTTTCTATTGTTAATTATTCTGAATTTTTGTCCAAAATTTCCAATAGTTCAAAGTACGAAGTGAAAATGGGTCAAATGATATGACCAAATTACTAGTGAAAAATATACTTTTTTTTTTCTTTTTTTTTTTTTAGTTAGTAATATTAATAAAAATATTAATAAAATAAAAATTTTGAATTATTATTAGACAATAATTTATATCTATAATAATTTATATCTATAGAGTGAGGATAAATAATTACACCAAAACTAAAAACATTAGTTTATTTTGATATTAATCATAAACAAAAATCGATATTAATCATAAACAAAAATCCATATGACTGAATAATATAATAATTTTTAGTTTTTTATTCCGAAATTCCGAATCATTAATTCGTTTTGTTTTGGCACTAATTGATTATTTTCCATTCCAATAAAAAGACATCTATCTTTGGAAAAAGTTTGTAAAAAAGGTTATGATATTCAACAGTTTACTTTAGATAGAAAAAAGGAATTAAGATACATGATTTTTAAAAATCATGCATCTTTAAAACGACCAAGTAAACAGGATAAGGGTTGGGTTCTTAAGCTTTTCCGATGTATTTTATTCCATGTATAAATGCAGTACGAAGAAAATAGACAGTAAATGGATAGTCTTTTTTTTTTTGTAAAATTTACATAAAAAAGAATTACAATTACATAAAAGATTACTAGGAAAAAAAAAAACGACTATGTTATTTTTACATATCCACATTTTGTTATGAAAGAATAATATAATTTCGAAAAAAAAATAGATAAGATAGATATATGACTAATTAAAAAACAATTCATTTTGAACAATAGATGTCTTTCACATCCAACTATAGCAATGAATAAACTAGTCTAATTTTTGAATGGCAGTTCCAAAAAAACGCACTTCTATATCAAAAAAAAGGATTCGGAAAACGATTTGGAAGGAGAAGGGATATTGGGCAGCATTGAAAGCTTTTTCGTTAGCGAAATCTCTTTCTACGGGGAACTCAAAAAGTTTTTTTGTGCAACAAATACAAACATTGGAATAATCTGAATTAGCTGGACTCAAAGAATAGTCTAATTTCGTTTCTTTTTTTTTTTTTTATTTTGTTTTTCTTTTTATTGTATATTTTTTTATTGTATAATTGTATAGAATTAAAATTTATTAATTATTATTATTATTAATTTATTTATTATTTAATTTATTTTAATTTATTAATTATTATTAATTTAATTTATTAATTATTATTAATTTATTTATTATTTAATTTATTTTAATTTATTAATTTGAATATTTATTATTTATATTATTATTAATTTAAATTTATATTTTATAAATTTATATTTTATATTATAAATTTATATTATATATTTTAATATTTATATTTATTTATTTATATATATATTTATTTTATATATATATTTATTATTTATATTTATTTATTTATATATATATATTTTATTTATTTATATATATATTTATTTATTTATATATATATTTATTTATTTATATATTTTATACATTTATATATTTTATATATATTTATATATTATATATTTATTTTATATATTTTATACAAAATATTTTATACAAATATTTATACAAACTAAAAAAAAATGAGATATAAATAATAATTTCGATTTTCTAATGTTTTGAACTGTTCAATAAAAAATTGAACCCATTTTGCTCTTATGATATGTAGAATAATAATTATTTTGTCTACTGAATTGTAAAAAAAATAAATTTCTTTAGATTCATAAAATCAAATAAATAAAAAAAGAAAATCAGAAAGAACATTTTTTTCTTCCATTCATGGATTGAAGTAAGAACTATCTAGTTCCAACGGTACCATTTTGAGAGAGCATAAACTAGGAAAAACTCCATTCCCCGTTGTCAAGTTAAATAAACCTGACACTCTAAACGAAAAAAAGAACGAGAATAAGAATTCTTATTGGAATTTACTTTTTTTTTATTCAAATTCTTTAATGTTTCAAATGCAATATTTGTTTACTAAATATTAAATTTAGTAAACAAATATTGCATTTGAATCGACTCTTTCAATCTCGACGATTGACTAAAAATCGGTTATTATGATTTCGAGCAAGCCGCTATGGTGAAATCGGTAGACACGCTGCTCTTAGGAAGCAGTGCTAGAGCATCTCGGTTCGAGTCCGAGTGGCGGCATGGTATCTTATTTTCTAAAAGAGTAAGTCCTATAATAAATTCAATTCCCGATTTCCATTCATATAATTAGGGGATCCTTTATTTTTTTTTTCATTTTTTATATGATATTTTCAACTTTAGAGCATATATTAACTCATATAGCGTTTTCGGTCGTATCAATTGTAATTTCAATTCATTTGATAACCTTATTAGTCAATGAAATCGTAGGACTATATGATTCGTCCGAAAAAGGCATGATAGTAACTTTTTTCTGTATAACAGGATTATTAGTTACTCGTTGGATTTTTTCGGGCCATTTACCTTTAAGTGATTTATATGAATCATTAATCTTTCTTTCATGGGGTTTTTCCATTTTTCATATAGTTCCTGGTTTTGGTTTTAAAAAACTTAAAAAGTATTTAAGCACAATAATCGCACCAAGTGTTATTTTTACCCAAGGCTTTGCTACTTCGGGTCTTTTAACCGAAATGCATCAATCCGCAATATTAGTACCCGCTCTACAATCGCATTGGTTAATGATGCACGTAAGTATGATGGTATTGGGCTACGCAGCTCTTTTATGTGGATCGTTATTATCAGTAGCTCTTTTAGTCATTACATTTCGAAAAGTCATAATAAGAATTATTGGTAAGAACAAAATTTTTTTTTTTAATGAGTCATTTTCTTTTGCTGAGATCAACTACATGAACGAAAGAAACAATGTTTTACGAAACACTTCTTTTCTTTCTTACAGAAATTATTACAGGTCTCAATTTATTCAACAATTGGATCGTTGGAGTTATCGTATTATTAGTCTAGGTTTTATCTTTTTAACCATAGGTATTCTTTCGGGAGCAGTATGGGCTAATGAGGCCTGGGGATCATATTGGAATTGGGATCCAAAGGAAACTTGGGCATTTATTACTTGGACCATATTCGCGATTTATTTACATACTAGAAAAAATAAAAAATTGGAGGGTGTAAATTCTTCAATAGTGGCCTCTATGGGCTTTCTTATAATTTGGATATGTTATTTTGGGATCAATCTATTAGGAATAGGACTACATAGTTATGGTTCATTTACATCTAATTGAATTAAAGTGAGGAAAGGGCCTGACAAATACAAACACAGTAAGCATATATATAATATATAAGTATAAGAATAAGAAAGTAGAAGAAAACTTCGCATAAACCGTAGAGAACCCTTTAAATCAAGTAATGTAGTGATTCAAGGGGTTCTCACAAACACCAAACATATCCGGTTACAATTCCAATTCATTTTTTTTTTATTGTACAATGGACACTATTAAAAAAAAAATAGGATTTATTATTCTTTTTTTTTGTTTTAGTCATTTATTCATGAAAACTATCTATAAAAAATTAGATAGAATAGCTTCGACCTTGTCAACTGATAATGAGAAAATGAAATCCGGATAAATACCAATACCTATTACAGGTATAAGGATAGAAATCGAAATAAATAACTCTCGCGGCCCAGAATCAAAAAATAAAGAGTTTGGTGTATTAAAAAGCTTGTATCCATAGAACATTTGGCGTAACATAGATAATGAATAAATAGGAGTTAATATCATTCCAATTGCCATTACAAAAGTAATTAGTATTTTTGTCATTAAAAGATATTTTGGACTGGTAATTATTCCAAAAAAAACTATCAATTCCGCAACAAAACCGCTCATGCCCGGCAATGCAAGAGAAGCCATCGATAAGATACTGAAAACCGTGAATATTTTTGGCATTGGAATAGCCATTCCGCCCATTTCGTCGAGATAAAAAAGACGTATTCTATCATAACTCGTTCCTGCCAAGAAAAAAAGCGCAGCACCAATAAATCCATGAGAGATTATTTGTAAAATGGCTCCGTTGAGTCCCGTATCGCTTATAGAACCAATTCCTATAATTATGAAACCCATATGAGATACGGAGGAATAAGCTATTCTTTTTTTTAAATTACGTTGACCAAGAGATGTTGAAGCTGCATAGATTATTTGAATTGCGCCTAATAGAATTAACCAGGGGGAAAATATAGAATGAGCGTGGGGTAATAATTCCATATTAATTCGAACCAATCCATACGCTCCCATTTTTAATAAGATTCCGGCTAAAAGCATACAAGTACTGTAATGTGCCTCTCCGTGGGTGTCTGGTAACCATGTATGTAAGGGTATAATCGGCGATTTGACAGCAAAAGCAATAAGAAATCCAATATATAATATTATTTCCAGTGCCACAGGATACGATTGATTAGCTGATGTTTCAAAATTTAATGTTGGTTCATTGGAACCATATAAACCGATAGCGAGAACTCCCATTAATAAAAAAATGGAACTTCCTGCAGTATACAAAATAAACTTTGTAGATGAATACAATCGTTTCTTTCCCCCCCACATGGATAAAAGTAGATAAACGGGAATTAATTCTAATTCCCACATGATGAAAAAAAGTAAAATGTCTCGAGAAGAAAATGATCCTATTTGACCGCTATACATTGTTAACATCAGGAAATGGAATAATCGGGATTCCCGCGTAACCGGTTGAGCCGCTAAAGTAGCTAAAGTGGTGATAAATCCCGTCAGTAAAATGGGTCCTATAGAGAGTCCATCTATTCCGAATCTCCAGTAAAAATCAAAAAAATTTATCCATTTATAATTCTCCGTCAATTGGATTAATGGATCGTCCAATTGGAAATGATAACAGAATGCATAGGTTGTTAGAAGGAGATTTATTAAGCATATACAAATAGTATACCACCTAATTACCTTATTTCCTCTATGGGGAAATAAGAAGATTAAGGAACCCGCGGATATTGGCAAAACTACAACTATTGTTAACCAAGGAAAAAAATTCGTGGTAAAAATAAGATACACTTGGGCCAGAAAAACCCGTGCTCAAAATAGAAATTTTTTTTTCTATTTTGAGCGCGGGTTTTTGTCAGTAAATAAATTGTATTAGTGTGTGGTTTTTTGAAACGTATCAATAAGCTAGACCCATGCTTCGAGTTGTTTCATGCCATAAATAAACTCGAACACTCAAGAAATCCGTCGGACATGCGGATTCACACCTCTTACAACCAACACAGTCCTCTGTTCTCGGAGCAGAAGCAATTTGCTTAGCTTTACATCCGTCCCAAGGTATCATTTCTAATACATCTGTGGGGCAGGCTCGGACACATTGAGTACATCCTATACATGTATCATAAATCTTTACTGAATGTGACATTGGATCTCTTAATTTTTTAACATCACAAATTTTCGATCTAGTAAACTTGTAAATGAATCATATATTTCGACACCAGACGAATCAATGATTTACCAGAATTTTTCTAATCAATCTACCTCTGGATCAATTCATAAGAGAGGGCCAAGATACTTTGATTTCTTACGTTTTCGCAAACATGATCATACGTTGTGTATCATACATCCGAATTTGACGAATTTGAATTGATAAATATTATAATTTCAATATTCTAAATTATAATTTTTCTGATTAATACTATTTATTCAACAAATTCGATTGATTGATACGAGTTGATTTTCTGTTACGATAAATTGACGAAACAATAGCTGGTCCAATAGCTGCTTCAGCGGCTGCGATAGCTATAACAAAAATTGAAAAAATATTTCCTTTTAATTGGCGACTATCAAAAAAATCAGAAAACGTTACGAAATTTATATTAACCGCATTCAGTATAAGTTCAAGACACATAAGGGCTCTAACCATATTTCGGCTCGTGATCAATCCATAGATACCGATAGAAAATAAATAGGCACTCAAAACAAGTACATGTTCGAGCATCATTGACCAACTCCTTATCAATTTCGCTTCATTTCAATATGAACAACAATTCAACAGATTCGATTGACTAGAGAATATAACAAGTACGTACCAAAAGACTATATTGGTAATAAATCGAATAAAAAAAATTTTTTAAACATAAACAATCTTTAACTTTCACATTCACATAGAAAATTCAAAGGAAATGGATGTGATAAAGATAAAAAAAATAGAACAAAATGGAATTTAGATTGATGTTACTAGTTCTATTCTTACTGGCGAGCCACGACAATTGCACCTATCAAAGCTGCTAAAAGAATTATGGAAATTAGTTCAAATGGAAGAAAAAAATCTGTTGATAAATGAATTCCAATTTGTTGACTATTATTTATCAAATCTTGCTCTATAATCTGATTTGATCTTGTAGTCCAAATAATCCCGTACCATGATGTATCTGGAATAGTAGTTATTAGTGAAACAAAAATACTTGTACAAACCATCAAAGTAACTCCATCCCCAACGGTCCAAAGATTAAAATCTTGATAATATTCTGAACCATTTATGAACATCACAGCAAATATGATTAAAACGTTTATAGCTCCCACGTAAATAAGTAGCTGTGCTGCAGCTACAAAATGGGAGTTTGATAAAATATAGAATAAAGATATACAAACAAGAACCAGTCCCAACGAAAAGGCAGAAAAAATTGGGTTGGTAAGTAATACTACTCCTATACTTCCTAATACAAGACCTGATCCCAGAAAGATTAAAAGAAAATCATGTATTGGTTCAGGTAAATCCATTAGATGTAAAATAAAAGATAAATAAATCGAAATTTCATGACCTTATTGATACGACCAGGAAAAAATTTTATATACTAAATTCCTAATTGAATTAAATCCTAAGGAGTGTGAATTGATATAGGTACAGTTATAGGACTAATCTCATTCTTTATACGAAAGAGTAGTTCGAAACTCAAATTCGAAACTATAACTATAAAACTATAACTAAACTATAACTATATATAAACTATATATAATATAATATTATAATATATATATGTTTATATGTTTTTGATATGTTTTTATTAGTTTATTAGAATTAATATAATAATAATATAATAATAATATATTTTTTTATCTATTTATAATTTTTATATCTATTTATAATTTATATATATATTTATATATATTTATAATTTTTATATATTTATATATATTATATATATATATTTTTATATATTTTTATATATTTTTATAATTTATATATATATATATTTAAATTATTAATATTAAATTAATTATTAATATTAAATTAATTATTCAAATTTATTATTAAATCAAATTTATTATTAAATATTAAATTCAATTTTATTAAATTAAATTAAAAATTATAAAAATAAAAATTGAATTTTTATTTTTATTAATTAATTATTTTTTTATTAATTAATTATTTTATAATTAATTTTATTTTATAATTAATTATTTTATATATTTTATTTATTATATATTATTTAATTAATATTATTTAATTAAATTTAATTATTTTAATTTAATTATTTTATTAATATATATTATTATTTTATTAATATATATTATTATATTAAAATATATATTATATATTTTATTATATTAAAATATATATTATTATATTAAAATATTAAATATATTAATATATTAATATTAAACAAATTTTAATAAAAATAAAAAAAAATTTATTTGAATTGAATTGTTCGAATTGTATAATCGTCAATTACTGACATTGGTAAACGGCCCAAAGCAATTTGATTATAATTCAATTCGTGACGATTATAAGTCGAAAGTTCATATTCTTCAGTCATTGATAAACAATTTGTTGGACAATACTCAACGCAGTTACCACAAAATATACAGATCCCGAAATCAATACTGTAATTAAGCAATCGTTTCTTTCGAATATCAGTTTCCAGCTTCCAATCAACAACGGGTAGATCTATAGGACATACACGAACACATACTTCACAAGCAATGCATTTATCAAATTCAAAATGGATTCGACCGCGGAAACGTTCCGATGTTATTAATTTTTCATAAGGATATTGAATAGTTACAGGTAAACGATTTGCGTGGGATAAGGTAATCATGAAACTTTGACCAATGTACCTTGCAGCTCGTACTGTTTGTTGACCATAATTCATGAACCCAGTTACCATAAGGAACATATCGTGAATATCTATGAATATTTTTGTTTTGTTTCTTTCTCTTGTTTGAGACAAGTTATGAATATAGAATATCAATCTTTTACAGTGAAAACAGTCGAAACGAAGTTGTTAATAATAGATTACCGAGAGAAATAGGTAAAAGAAATTTCCATCCAAGATTTAATAATTGATCCATTCTTAGCCTAGGCAAAGTCCATCTTGTTGTGATAGAAACGAACAAGAACAAATAAGTTTTAGCTAATGTAATAAAGATACCAATTGTAGTTCCAAAAACTCCACATGTTTTATTTATTTCAAAAAGCTCAGAAACGAATATGTACGGAATAGAGATATTCCAACCGCCCAAGTAAAGAACTGTTACAAATAATGAAGAAACTAATAAGTTTAAATAGGAAGCAACGTAAAATAAACCAAATTTTATACCCGAATATTCGGTTTGATAACCTGCTACTAATTCTTCTTCTGCTTCTGGTAAATCAAAAGGTAATCTTTCACATTCCGCTAGGGAAGAAATTAGAAAAACGATAAAACCTATAGGTTGACGCCACAAATTCCATCCCCAAAAACCATATTTTGATTGTGCGTCAACTATATCAACTGTACTTAAACTGTTAGATAATCCTAGTCGGTGATAACATTACTGTTCCCATCGCTATTACAGAACCGTACATGAGATTTTCACCTCATACGGCTCCTCCGAAGGCCATAAATAAATCTAAGGACCGGGCCGCTTATTTATCTTGATATATCCCTAGGATAGATAGGATTAAAATCTATTGGACGGTCCTGAATTAGACCAATTGAATTCTGTCTGTTATAATAATAAATACAAAAGGTACTTCTGAATTGATCTCATCCCTTAAAAATTATTATTTGTTGAGTAATAATTAAATTCTTCAATAAAATACTCCTTTATAATTATCAATAACCCATCGTTTTCGATTACGTAAAAAAATTATACATTAGTTTATGAATTATGACATGAATTGTATCTCCATGAATATGGATATAAGAAAGAATCAAAAGGGATCCCTCTTTTTTTATTTTAATTGTATTATATTATGTATTATATTATTCTTTCTTTTTTTTTTTCGTTCCTATTCTTCTTTTTTTATTTTATGTGCAAAAGGGGATTTAAAAAAAATTAAAGGATTATTTCGTTTCTGATAGTCATTTATTTAATCAGTGGATAGGAGCATACTCTGGATCGGAATTGTGGGGAGTACTGCCTGATTATTTCTACCAACTTAAAGCCCCAATTAGTATTCTTTTTATATTATGCAGAAATGCTCTTTTGGATAATTTACATAATCTCTATTACTAATCCTTTGTGTATCTTGGTGTTTCTAACCATCCACTCATTTTTTTTATCAATCCCCCATTATTTATGGTAATACATGTATGGTAATTCATACAAACGTTAGTGAAAACTCAATAAGGTTGGTCTTTTGAGCCCGCTTCAAGACAGGATGACTAATCAACCAATTTTGGGGTAAACGCTTTCTTCCGCTTATAATTTTTTTTTTCCACTTAATTCTTATACATAGAAAATGAGACTCAATATTTTTACTGCAGATTCAAATGAAATTCAAATCATAATATATTAATTCTATATATGTATATTATTAATATATTATTTATTATTATTAAATTATTAAATAATTATGTCTATATTTATATTATAATTATTTATAATTTAAATATAATTTAAATTGAATAAAGAATTTTTAATATATATATTTTTATTTAATTATATATATTATTATTATTTATATATATTATTGAATAAATAATTAAATAATTGAGAAGAAATAATTGAATAAATAGAAGCTGTTTTATTTCACTCATATAACTATCTGATTTAGTTCATCAATCTGAATTCCTAATAAAAACAATGAAAATCCGGATATTTCTTCCATTTTTTCTACCCCTTTCCTATAAAGAAGAAAAGAAATAAAGACGAACAGAAAGGAGCATGGAAAACTTTATGTCTCAACGAATCACACGTAGAGATATTGATAACACACATAGAGTTAATGGTATTTCATAACTAATCGATTGAGCAGCAGCCCGTAGACCACCCAAAAAGGAATATTTATTATTTGACCCATATCCTGACATAAGAAGTCCAATGGGAGCAATACTCGAAATAGCAATCCATAAAAAAACACCGATATTGAGGTCAGCTAAAACAAAGTTATAGCCAAAAGGAATTACTGAATAGCTTACTAGAATTGATATGACTGATATGGATGGTCCAATACTGAATAAACGACTATCTCCCCTAGATGGAATAAGATTCTCTTTGAAAAGTAGTTTTGTTCCATCTGCTAGAGCTTGAAGAACTCCCAAAGGACCGGCGTATTCAGGTCCAATACGCTGTTGTATCCCTGCGGATATTTCTCTTTCTAACCATACAATCACTAGTACACCTATTGTGATTCCCAATACAAGAGTAAAAATAGGGACAAGTACCCATATAATTCCATAGACCTCTTTTAAAGATTCCAATCTGGAAAAAGAATTGATATCTTGTACTTCTGTTGTATCAATTATCATTTCAACGATCAACTTCTCCCATAATGATATCTATGCTACCTAGTATTGTCATAATATCAGCCAATTTCATTCTTTTAACTAACTGAGGAAGAATTTGCAAATTGATAAAACCCGGTGGACGAATTTTCCATCTCCAAGGAAAACCATTCTGATCCCCTATTAGAAAAATTCCTAATTCTCCCTTTGGTGCTTCAACTCTCACATAAAGTTCTTGTTTCGGCAATTCAAAAGTCGGAGACGGTTTTTTACTAATGAATCGATATTCAAAATCATTCCATTCTGGATCCTTTTCTCTATCAAAGCAGCGGATTTCTAAATTCTCATATGGCCCCCCCGGAATTCCTTCCAGAGCCTGTTGAATAATTTTTATGGATTCCATCATTTCACCAATTCGTACTAAATAACGAGCTAATGAATCTCCTTCTTTTTGCCATTGAACTTCCCAATCAAATTCCTCGTAACACTCATACTGATCAACTTTACGTAAATCCCATTCTATTCCGGAAGCCCGAAGCATTGGTCCTGATAAACCCCAATTTATTACTTCCTCTCCACCAACAATTCCTACTCCCTCAACCCGTTCTAAAAAAATCGGATTTCGCGTAATAAGTTTTTGATATTCAACAACCCCTGTTAAAAAATAATCGCAGAAATCCAAACATTTATCTATCCAGCCATGAGGTAAATCAGCCGCTACTCCTCCGATACGAAAATAATTATGCATCATTCTCATACCTGTGGCAGCTTCGAATAGATCATATATTAATTCTCTTTCTCTGAAAATATAGAAGAAAGGGGTTTGTGCACCAATATCTGCCATAAAAGGTCCCAGCCATAGTAGGTGAGAAGCTATACGACTCAACTCCAACATAATTACTCGGATATAGCTGGCTCTTTTAGGTACTTGAATATTTCCTAAATGTTCCGGTCCATTTACGGTTATTGCTTCTGTGAACATAGTAGCTAAATAATCCCAACGTGTTACATAAGGCAGATATTGTACAATTGTTCGGTTTTCCGCAATTTTTTCCATCCCTCTATGTAAATAACCCAATATTGGTTCACAATCAATAACATCCTCACCATCTAGAGTAACAATGAGTCGAAGAACACCATGCATTGATGGATGGTGAGGACCCATATTGACTATCATGAGGTCTTTTCTTCTAGCTGGGGCATTCATAGGTTTTTCCTCGATTCATTCTTCCATGAATTGCTTAAAACAAAAATTAGTTCATCCAAATTCAAGATCTAATAAATCTAATAATTCAAAATGATTCTTCAAATTAATGAGTTTTTGACTCCCGAATATCCAACCGATTAATTAATTTTTTATAACGTATTACATTTTTATTTGACAAATAAGACAGGAGTCGTTGCCGTTTTCCCAGAATTTTACGTAAACCCCTTTGAGATAAATAGTCTTTTCTGTGCAATTCCAAATGTGAAGTAAGTCTTCGTATCTTATTGGTGAAATTGAATACTTGAAATTCAATCGATCCGGGGTTTTCTTCTTTTTTTTCTTGTGAAATAACGGGTATAAATGAATTTTTTACCATAAAATGAAAGCTTATTTTTCCCCCCTTTTTATAGATTCTAGATATTTTTATTGATCAGTAATAATAATGACACTCATTTTTAATTTGGTATATACAATAATCTTAGTTTACTTAATAATTCCTGATTTTTTTTTTTCAAATTAATTATTATTAATCAATCCAATTGAAATAGGTATACAAAAAATATTATATTTATCCATTCACAAAAGCAAAATTGTAGACTTAAAAAAAGAAGATTTTGTTGATTCATTTTCTAATGGATATATCATTGAATTAGTATGATGCCTCAGAATAGAAGGTAAGACAATGCGTGTGTGCATCTATTTGTATTCGCATACCAGATATGTTACGGGAAATATAAAAAAATGTAGATTAACTAATTTTCAATCGCGGATACATATGTATCCTTACCATACCGAAACGGCTGCCATTATTGGTATCAAACCAATAGCGATTCATACAAGCTAAATCTTCTAATCGATAATTTGGCCAAAGAAATAACTTTAAATTAATTAGTTTTTTTTTATCTCTATCAAGATCTTTACTTGTAGTAAAAACTTGACAGCAATTATTCACTTTATTCTCATTGTAAAATGCAGTATTTCTATGCACACTATTTCTATTCCTAGGATTGAAACAAATTAGAATTCTCAATTCTCTACGACGTCTAGCGGATAAAATATTTTCAGGAACAATCAAATCATAATGACTTTTTTCTTTATTTTCAGTCATCTTTTGATCTCTTGTTCTTGGAATGGATTTATAAAAATTATTCTTATCAACATCGCTTTTTTCTCGGTATCTTTGATTAATTTGTTGCTTTCTCTTATGAATCAATGAAACGCCTATGGTTTGATACATAATAAATTGTTCATGGTTTTTTCTAGATAGACGAACTGGTTTGATACTCAATATTCCTTTTTTCATCAATTCTATAAGAGTGAAATCCCTCTGATTCTGAATTTTTATAATATCTAGACTTAGTTCTCCTCTTTGAATAGAGGCTATAGCAATTTCTTTTAGATTTATCAGTCTAAGCAGGAGACAACATACTTTGATATTATTCATTATTCTTTCATTTAAGCAATCACGGCAGTTCAATTGAAAAAGCAAATACCTTTTTAGTAATAAATTTAGTTCTGCTTCAATGTTGTTCTTGTATTTCTTTTTTTTTACACCCTTTTTCATGTCCGATCCTGCATAATCTTCTTCAACATCTTTTTCTTGCTTTGCGATAGATGATTCAAGATTTACTCGACCTGCATATTCTGTTTTTCCTTGATTTCGAGTCTCTAACTCTAATTCAAGAGATTTTTTTTTTTTCGATGGTCTAAAAATTTCTATTTTTTTCTTTCCAGTGATTTTTTTAGTTTCACTAACATTTTTATTTACATTAAAATTGAAAAAAAGTAATTTGATTGGTATAATCCACGGGTTACTCATATATGCATTATAAAATATCACAAATTTAGAGAAGAAAAGAAATTCCCGATTCGATATGGAACGATTTAGTATTTCTACATTCATTCCCATCCAATCAAAAAAACTTTTTTTTTTTTTTGATGGGTTGATGTTGATTTCTTGATGAATCGTAAAATAATAATCGGTATCGATCCAAGCCTCAAAATCAACTTTATTTCTAAGACAAAAATTCAGAATTCTCCAATCAAAATACTTTCTATCCAGATTTTTTTCCATATCTAGAATATCATCTTCTACTATATAATTCTTGATAGGAATATCATCCGTCATATCAAATAATTTTTTTTTACGCGTGTTGTAGTTGTAATCATAAGAAATAGCTTGGTTATTATTTGTTTGGAATGGTGATCTATATGCATAAATATATGAGTCCTTCTTATCTGCATAATTAATAGACTTATATGATAAAAGATTATACCCATTTTTTTTTTTTAATTTTTTTTTTTTATTTGTTAATGAGTCTACTTCTTGTTTTTTGTAAAGAATTAATCTGTTTTTTTCATATGAATGACATTTGGTTAAATCTTTATTTGGAGCCACATGACGTTCATTCATTCTATTTCGCCATTTTTGTGGGACTAATCTAGCCCATCCCCTCTGAGATAAATCGTATTGATAATGACCTTTTAACCAGTTTGTCCATTGATTCATTAAAGAATTGGAAGGGTTCTTATGGCTTAATTTGGAATGAAATATTCCTTGTACTCCAAAAAAAGAATCCTTTATTTCATTCTTAAGAAAAAGAGGTGTTCCATGATATTCAAAAACAGATCTTAATTTATACTTATATAAGTTAATAACTTGGGTTTGTGATAATTTGTAAAATACATATGCTTGTGACAAAGAGGATACGTTACAAAAATTCTGTGAATTCATATTACTAATATTATAAATTGATTTTTTTATAGTAGAAATAAAGTGAATTATATTTTTATTTTTTTTATCAATTCTTTCTTCATTTGCTTCATTATTGTAAATGTATTTATTAATAATTTTTTTTGTTGATTCAAAAAAAAGTTGTACATTGATCCTAGGAATATTAATGATACATACAAAGATATCTATGTATACCCTTTCCATGAAAAATTTAAAAAAAAAATGTGATTTACGGGCTAATCGAACATTTCTTCTTTGTAATATCTGCCAAATATTTTTTTTTAATTCTAATCTTTTATCATCATAAGTTGTTTTGTTAGAACTAATATTTATCTCTGAAATTATAAACCCCTTTTTCTTGTCTTTTGTAAATTTTTCTATTTGTTTTATGATTGTCTTCGTTCTATCATTCAGATCTTTTATTTTTTTTTCTGTCAATGAAAAATTTGTCCAATTAATAGATTGAATTGGAATGGCTGATTCGGAAATCATTGGATTACTCTTACTGATTGTTGAATCTTTTTTAGTTTCACTCAATTCATATATTTTGCTCAATCCAAATATAAATAAAAGATTTGATAGTGATAGTTTTTTTATTTTTTCTTTTACAAATAGAATATTTTTGAGACTACTTTTGATGATCCATTGCGCTTTTTCTTTTGCGACATTTAGAAAAAATTTTGTTCTTTCATTTAAAAGTTTTATAACTAGAAAAAAAAGCTTTTTCAAATTTTTAATTTTTTTTTTTAGTTCTTTAAAAATTGGATCAAAAAATGAAAGTGGGTTTCGGGGAGAAGAAGAAAAGGGCAATTCGACTTCCATTCCCAAAACTGTTAAAAAGCAAAAATCCATTTTTTTCGCTTTTTTTTTCATTGGACCCTTTTCCTTTTGCGGGGGTCGTAGCTTACATCTGTGCCAAGGTTTCAGACGAAAAGGAAAAAGAATCTTTATTTGAATACCCTCTCTTATCCAGTTTTTCGGAAATTCTTTTTCGGATAATTGAATGCCATTATAGGTGCATTTAATATACATTTCTCTATTCCAATCCTTTAAATCCTCTGACCATTCGGGAAATTGAAATAATAATATACGAACGATATTTTTAGTTATTATCAATGAAGGTAATAAAACATATTTTCTAAGAATCGATTGGGTTACTAATAAAAAACCTCTTATTACTTGAGCATATATAATGCTATCCCAGGCTTCTGCTATTTCTAGACGTTTTTTTTCCTCTTCTTTCTTCCTTTCTTTTGTCTTTTCCTTCCTTTCTTTTGTCTTTTCCTCTGTATAATCTGAAAT